GGCCAAGGAATTTCCGGACGCTAACATATAGTATTCATCCATACTTGGTGATAAATAAAGTATCTGTACTCTTTTTGATCTTTCAGAAATTTCATAATAAGGGCTTTCTAGAGACCCCCAAGGACCAATCCTCGCATGAATTGCTAAGGATCCAATAAGCCCAACATTAATTCCTTCAGACGTGTCAATTGGACAAATACGTCCGTAGTGACTAGGATGAATATCTCGTATTCGAAAACTAGCAGTTCGCCCTGTCAATCCCCCAGGACCCAAATAACTCAATTTTCTTCCATGAACTATTTGTGTCAATGGATTAGTTCGATCCAAAACTTGAGATAGGGGGTGTAATCCAAAAAAAGATTCAAAAGTTGTTGTTAATGGAGTTGAAGTTACCAAATTCTGAGGAGTCGGTATTAATTTATGTCGAATTGCTCCACATATAGTTCCTCGAACCACGTTTTCTAAACGAACGAGAGCCAGCCCGAATTGATCTTGTAGGAGATCGGCTACAGAACGAATACGTTTATTTTTCAAATGATTCATATCATCAAGTGTACCCATTCCAAATTTCAGTCCAATCAAATGATCCGCAGCTGCCAATATATCCCGTGGTAACAAAAACGTATTGTTTTGGGGTATATCAAGGTTCAGCCGCCGGTTCATATTTCGTCGACCAATCCTTCCTAATTCGCATCTTTGTTGAAAGAATTTTTTTTGTAAGTCCTTACATAAGGATTCCGAAAATACCGGGTCTCCACCCACACAAGCAAATTGTTGATAAAACTCCAAAATGGCATTTTCTTTTGACCCAATTTTTTTTTTCTCCTTATCATTCAAGAAAGACAAAAAAATTTCCGGGTAGCAAACATTATCCAGAATTTCTTTTAGATTCGACCCCATAGCTGATGATAGAACTAAAATAGATAGTTTCTGTTTCCTACTCACACGAGCCCATATCCTTGCCTTTCTATCAATCTCTAATTCTGATCTTCCTCCCCAATCTGATATTATAGTGCCGGTATAGACCGAAATTCCGTTATGATCCAATTCGGATCGGTAATAAATACCCGGGCTTTGCAATATTTGATTGATCACAATTCTGTATATTCCATTTACTATAAAAGTTCCTAGGGAATTCATTAGAGGAATATTTCCAATCAAAATTGTTTGTTCTTGCATCTCCCTACTGGTTTTCCAAATTAATCCCGCGGACACATATAATTCAGAAGAATATGTAAGTGATTCATATACAGCATCCTTTTCTTTGATCAAGGGTTCAGCCAATTGATATGTTTCCACAAATAATTGAAATTCAATTTCTTGGTCTGTATCTTCAATTTTTGGAAACTTATAAAGTTCTTCCGTTAATCCCTGATCAATGAACCTACAAAAGCCTTCAAATTGTATCTGATTAAACCCAGGGATTGTAGACATTCCCTCATTTCCATCCCGTAGCATTTGAACTCAATTCCCCATTTATTGAAAAATCCCATTTTTGGCTCATTCTTCATTGAATCATCTACATATAGATCGATCGAGCTCTGATAGAATTTATATTCTGTTTACTAAATCACATAAAATTGGACACAAAAACGTCATATATCAATAGCACCACATCTGGAATGTATGAAATACATATGAATGAGGGAATAAAGAAAAGTTTCTACTTAATACTTAAATAAAAAAAAAATGCAGGAGATACAAAAGGAAAGTAATTGATAAAACATTCTTAATAAAAAGAATTCTGCTACTTAATTTGATTTTTCGATTTATAAAATTCAATTTATTAAATTTGGTTTGATATAGAATATCGGTTCAATTTCTACTATTATTATAATATTACATACTCCAATTTGATTGGATACCAAAAAAGAAAGAGATACAGGATTGGATCCCTTTGCTAAGAGAAAGACAGAATAATAATAATCAGAAACAATAGAGAGTTGATTTATTTAACCAATCTTTTTAGCCCTTTCTATTGTCTTTCTATATGTATTGTTACAAAAAAAAAAGATTTGTGAAGAAAAGAGATATTTTTACCTATACCTATTTATTTTCTTGTTTTTATTTGTAGAATTCGTACAATATGATTGTATTGTAAAGCGGATTATTCTATTAAATAGTCAATTGAAACACGTGCAGATATCTATATATCATATAGAAGTAGAAGATAGTCGACTGTCTGTGTAATTTTTGTTCTGGTTCCGGGGTTTACATATACTCAAAATTGTTTTATACTTGAGACAAAGAAATAAATATTTTTCGATTTGTTATTGAAAATGAAAAGACACAATACTGATTCGTTATCATTTGGATTTTCTTATGTCATTAGGGAAACATAATTTGAAATCAAAATCTAATAATTGTTCATGAAATTGCAGTCAAGCCAATAGTTAACGGTTCGAATTTATCCTGTTTATCATGAATTTGGACTTTTTTGGCTGAAAGTCCAGATTTTTTGGTTTGGTATAGATCGAATCAAAACAAAAAGGGAAAGGTTTTCGTTTTAGTAAATAGTGGAAGTGGAAGGGCTATCAAGGAAAAGGGATTCAAAATGCAAGTACAATAAATAAACAAAATTCAGTAATCCATTCCAAACAAAAAGGTAATATTTTCGTCTATTTTATATCGTTTTGGCGGCATGGCCGAGTGGTAAGGCGGAGGACTGCAAATCCTTTTTCCCCAGTTCAAATCCGGGTGTCGCCTGATTCGAATTAACAAAAGACTTGAAATCCCTTATTAACGGCTATAACCTATAACTCACCCGATTCTTCTCCAGCTAAAGAGAAGGAGAAAAAGGGTCTCTTAATACGTACTTAATTTTAAGTATCTGGGGGTTTTCAAAAGCGAAATTCTTGTGTCTAGGATTCAAGACTCAAGGCAAGATTTGAGTAATGAATAAGGAATGGAAGAGCTACCTAGACCTACACATTTCTATTGGAGTGGTTATCGACTGGGTCTTGAATTCTACAGGAAGTAATATTTAAGTAATTAAAAGCGGAATAGAGTTTGTATACAAACTCAAAAGAGTCTCTGAGTACTCAGGTATTGGATTGGTTCATTAAATGAGTAGTCCGAAATTTTTTTGACTCTGTACCATAGATTTCACTATTATTAGTAAACAATAATGGAATAATTCCTTCATATTCATAGAAATAGGGGACAAAAATTCACATGGATATTGTAAGTCTCGCTTGGGCTGCTTTAATGGTAGTTTTTACATTTTCTCTTTCACTTGTAGTATGGGGAAGAAGTGGACTCTAGAAAGACTATTTAATTAATCGATTTTTGTATTTGTAGTTGAGGAATCAAACTGTATTATTTGTTTTATAGATAGCTCTGAAAAGTGTTTTTAAAAAGAAAAATATCAATAAACCAGATATTTCAATAATTACATAAAATTCTTTCGAGCATCTATCCACCAGTCAATCAATTCAATTATTTGACTTCTTGGCAATGATAAAAAAAATTACTAAGTTGATTTTTTTATTAATATATACCAGACTTTTATTTGTTTCTTTGGTTTCTTTGATTCTTTCTCTTTCGGCAAATCCTGGGATTGATATTTGAAAGAATCCGAAATCGAACAAAAAAATTCGAGCTGTAAAAAAACGTAAGAATTGCCTTTCGATTATTTCGGATTGATCAGAATCAATACAACTCGAGCAAATAGATGTAACAAAAAATCGAATTGGGGTCGTTATGTACATAACATATATGAAGATACATATTCTGGATTGATCAATATTAAACTAAGTCTGTATCTTTATTATGGTTATAGTCCAACTTCCTACACGAACAAAAAATACTAATTGAATTGATAGTATGGTAGAAAGATTCATATGTTTCTTTCTACCATACTATACTATCCAATTTCATCGAATGTTGATGATTCTAGCCTGCTCATTTACGTTAAGAACTGAAATTGGAATCTTTTTTTTTCTATTTTCAATCAAACAAAGAACTAAGAAGTCAAGTTTCATTCAAATTAATCATTTTGGCTGGCTGTTTTTACATAGATAATAAGTAAAAAAGCCGTAGGAACTAGAATGAATAGTGCAGTAGCAATAAATGCGAGAATATTTACTTCCATAATCTCATCGTTTTTTTACTTCGCATTAACTCGGGATTTAATCCCATAGAGATAATCAAAATTTTACCTGTAAATTGAAATTCAATGGGATGAATTCCATCTTGATGATATTGAATCAGATTAATATCATGAATAACAATATCTGAGTTATCATATCAATTCGCCGTCGCGAATTGAATAGTATAACATAGGAAGATCTTTTATCCATATTGAACTGAATCCAAAAAACGAAAAATCGAATTTGTCATCTAATAAAGAGGTCTGTTATTTATCATTTTTTTTTCTTTTTTCCATAACCTGCCGTATTCCTTGTACAATCAATCATCTAATGAAGTTTTACTTTTACACTTCCACTGGTTACAAAAACCAAAAACAAGAAAAAAATAGAAATAAAATCGAAGCTAAGAAGTTAACTTCGAAAATACATTTTGGTTTTCTTTTTTTTCTTACAAGAAAAGTGCGAAAAGGCGAGTTTTGGTACAAAAAATATTCTATCAAATTCAGTTTTTTTATTTTATTAGGATGTTTGGTCTTTTTTTGATAGAACTTTCGACAAAAATATTTTAATAAAATTACAAACAAAATTCTTATTTATTATTTTTATTTTATTTATTTTAATCAATTTTTTTAATAAATAAAAATAATAAATTAAGAAGGAAAGAAAAACCGATTCTTCATTACAAAAGTTCTAAAAAAAAGGAAAGATCCTCGTTTGATCTTTCTTTTATTACTATATCTACCTTTTTGTTTGGGGTTATTACTAGGACGCATATATCACAAGGTCAATATGGAATTTAAATGAGATAGAATGTTTCAAATTGACATTGATTTGAGGAATTGAGATGGCACAAAATCGGAGACATAAAGAGAGATAGGATGAATTTGAAAAGTATTTTGTCAAGGTAATTTTAATCAAAAATGGGATTGTGTATTGTATAAGGAACAAGTTCCATTTGCGCATGGACTACCGAAAGGCATAGCATATGAAATTTGTTTGCATTAGATAGACGCGCGAAACCAGACCCAATATGGTATTGGTATCTTTTGGAATCAGGATCTTACCAATAAAAATCCAATAAAAATGGGTTTGGTCTAGTACTAATCAATAGATCTCGCCGAGAAATCAGTTAATAGTTCAAGTAATGAAAATTTTCAGATTTGTTTGATGAAAAAAAAAAGAACTAAGAATCATCAAACAAATTCCTAAAAAAATATTCCTATTGCCTATTGAAAGTGAAATTTTATTTTTTGTTGCCCTTTTCCCAAAAGAAAGGGCGGAAAGATGGATTGATATATTTATTGATTATTGGATCCATCGGGACTGACGGGGCTCGAACCCGCAGCTTCCGCCTTGACAGGGCGGTGCTCTAACCAATTGAACTACAATCCCAGGGAATTGAATTATACAGTATCCATTTTTTTTTTTATGATTTGACTCAAATCATTTTTAGTTCAAATTTTCTTGTTGTAACAGAGATGCAGGTGATATATTGATCTCCACATGAATATGCATTTTAGTAAGAACGACACAAATTACTAGTCAATTTTTCTTTCTACCTTTCTATTTAAACTTAATAATTAATAATCATACTATGAATCGAGATCATTATTATGATCAAAATTTCTATTTCCCGGAACAAATAAATAGAGCAACCAAATAAAAAATCAAGTTTATAATTGCGTGTATCAGCCGTTTCGGGAGTACAAATATCTTCATCTCATAATGGAATAGATGAGCAAATTATTGGGCCGAGCTGGATTTGAACCAGCGTAGACATATTGCCAACGAATTTACAGTCCGTCCCCATTAACCGCTCGGGCATCGACCCAGGAAGAATCAATTCCATTTTAGGCTTATTGCTAATCTATGATCAACTTCCTTTTGATCAACTTCCTTTTGTAGTACCCTACCCCCAGGGGAAGTCGAATCCCCGTTTTCTCCTTGAAAGAGAGATGTCCTGAACCGCTAGACGATGGGGGCATACGTGCCCAACTGCCATCATACTATGAACATAGTATGAACAGTTTTTTGAAATTGTCAATATAATTGAAAGAAAAATTCGATTCAAAAGATCTTTCCGTCTTACATGACTCTAGAGAATTGTTTTGTTATTTCAATTTAATTTATGAATCATTCATTCTCTATAAAATGAAATATTCATTCTAGAACTTGATATTTTATGAAATTAAAGAATCCTTTCAGTTGTCTACTAGAAAAAAATGAAGACTAAGTGAACTAATTACCGACCACATTTCGAAACAAGTCTCTAACTGCTTGCTATCTGTCTATTTTTTTTTTATTGTATTGTATAGTATATATATAATAACTTAGTATATGAAATAGATGTACATAGATCTATTTTCTATATATATAGATAGTGACTCAGACAAGAATTGGCTAAAAGGGCCCTTTTAACTCAGTGGTAGAGTAACGCCATGGTAAGGCGTAAGTCATCGGTTCAAATCCGATAAGGGGCTTTCTTTTGAGGTTTTTCATAAAGTTCCATTCTATTTAATTTGTTGATTTGAACGGGGAATAGAGATATTGTTTGTTGATATTTTAAAAGTACAAAAGAAGCAACTTTCCAAGTATATTATAATATAATAAGTTAAGTTATACTCTAGTAGTTATAAAGTCATTCTATTATAATGATAAGATAAATTAGAATGATAAGATAAATATAATGATTAAAGTAAGTCGTTTCCCGAATCAGCAACTATAATCCGATTTTCTATTATTTGAATAAAATACATTGGAATGGAAGGAATGGAAAGATTCGAAATTAACAAATGAAAAAGTAAGTGGACCTGACCTATTGAATCATCACTATATCCGCTATTCTGATATTAAAATTTGATAGAGATTCAATTGGAACAGTTGGGCTTTTCTTTTTTAAACTCTGCAGGAATTTGTCGATATTTCCGATTAAATCTTTGTTTTCCTAACTATTTCATAGGAATCAATTAGCTAGTCTCTTCCTCCTAGAGAGGAGAAAGCTTTGTTTTATTTCAAATCACAACAAAAAAGCCATTTTCTATATCTTTCTTTTCTCTATATCTTTCTTTTCTTTGATTCCAAAACGGAATGAATTTCGATAGAATGTGACTTCATGTACCACCAACTATTTCTATAATTCATGCATCCCGTATTTTTGTTCCGACAATGGGGTGGAGAATGCATACGTGAAAGAAACTTGCATCTCAAGTTTCCTATTATTTTATTGTTTATTGAATATCGTATGGAATTTGAATTAAGTAAAAAATAGGAAATTCACTTTTTTTCTGATAGAGAAAAAGGAACTAGAAAAATATTCGAAGTATTTTGATTTCTTTGACCCGTGAAAATGAAAAGATCTAGTCCGAGATTTCCGATTGATCTGAAAAAAAAGAACTAACTATACACAGAA